GGGTGGCCCTTACGTAAGGACTATATAACCCCCAATTTTTATGAAATACAAGATGCTCATTGAATGATAAGAAATCCATGCTCACTTATACAACACAACTCCAGATTTTATTCAAGTAAAGGAATATTTTTACGTTCTGTTCCTAGATGAAACGGAATACCTATTTCTAATTAATTCCTATTATACAAAAGCAGTCCAGATAGACTGAGCAAAAAAAGGGTTTCATAATGAACAGAAAAATAGGATAACTCAAAGAAGTTCTCTACCACGAACTTTGTATCGCGCGCATGACATGACTTAGCCCAACTAGGAAAGTAAGATTAAGATAAGCAAGACTAAAAAAAGATTCGTCGGAATAGCAGAATATTAAAAAACGCAAAAAAAAACTAAAAGGGATCCTAATCTCACCTCCTTCTGTACCATAAAAAAAATATATATTTTTTTTTTGCGTTTTTTAAAAAGAATAAAGAAGTGCTTCTTTATTCTTTTTATTTATAGACTTATCCACTTAGATGAATAAATTATACTCTATTTATATTATTAACCAATATATATCCCAATCCATATCCAGGTATTTGTATCAATACCTATTCGGTAGATCTTTTTTTTTCTCTGCCAGGAACCAGATTTGAACTGGTGACACGAGGATTTTCAGTCCTCTGCTCTACCAACTGAGCTATCCTGACCTTTTCTTGTGCATAATCCTAGTAGAGTATTTGTATCTATGTCAATTAAAGGGACTAAAAAATCAATTAAATATTAAATAAAGTATTTCAAATTTAGAATTTGAAAAAAAAAACGGGGGGGTAGTCCTATGCATTGTACATGGTTTACTTAATAATACTGAAATAAAAAAGAAAAATATTATAGGATAAGATTCATTGAGTTCTATTCGCACTCCTTTGTGAAAGAGTAGAATGAAAAAGCTAATGAATCTTAAACCCATTGCATTGATAAAAAGAAAAAAAGAGGATAAATACTATGAGTTAGGGAATAAAGGAGGGTTTGGGGATAGAGGGACTTGAACCCTCACGACTTATAAAGTCGACGGATTTTCCTTTTACTAGAAATTTCATTGTTGTCAGTATTGACATGTAGAATGGGACTCTCTCTTTGTCCTCGTCCGATTAATCCACTTTTTTAAAGACCTCAAAACTTTGAATTGAAGGATTTGATTACTAAATATTCGATTGGAATGGATTCACAATAATTCTAAAAAAATTCTGAATTTTTTATTTCAAAATCATTTCTATTTCAAATTTTATTCTAAAAAAGAATAAAGAACCAATATTATAATATGGGTTCTGTGATTAATCGTTTGCTATCTCAGTATCTATACGTGTGATGTATAAAGCCCTTCTTTTTCGAATTTCGAAGGAATTCCACTAACAACACAACGTAATTAACTGGATTCGTTAGAACAGCTTCCATTGAGTCTCTGCACCTATCCTTTTCCTTTGTATTCTAGTTCGAGAACCCCCTTGTTTTCTCAAAACACGGATTTGGCTCAGGATTGCCCTTTTTTAATTCCAGGGTTTCTCTGAATTTGGAAGTTACCACTTAGCAGGTTTCCATACCAAGGCTCAATACAATCAAGTCCGTAGCGTCTACCGATTTCGCCATATCCCCTTTTTCCTCTTCTTTGAGAAAAAGATTCCTTGTGTAATTTCATCCATCTCTTAGTTTTTTTTGAATCATTGAATTCATCACTCGAGGTAGTCTAGCAGTTCGACTCTATTTGAGAGACCCCGCTTGCTTATTGCAATTCAGAATTGAATTGATTGTATCGTTGATGTATTTGCAATTCAATCCGAATCAATATATCCAAAAGTTTTTTTCTCCCACACCTCCTGTATTACTTTATTTATAGTATTATAAATCATACTATAACGCTTGATATTATTTCTCTTTTTTTCTAATCAGAATTAGCAATTTTATTTGCTATGACTCTATGTTCTCCTTAGTGAAATAGGAATTCTCAAATTATTAACAAAAAAAATATCTCAAAATAAAGTCGATAATGATCGAATCAAAATTCCACTAAATTTGTATTTTATCTTTATTATATCTTTACATATATATATTATTCTTTATCTATGTATTAGATTATTCGTCCGAGCCATATCAAATTAAAAATATTTGACATCCAGTTCCATTATAGAAATTGGAATCAATTCTATTCTATGATAGAAAAATGCATTTGCGAATTAGAGAAATAAAATAAAAAGAAAGTTCAATAAATTCTATAATGTTTTTTAAAGATATCTTCTAGTTAAGCATCTCAAGCTAACTTTATCTGTAAGAAGTTTTAGTATTTTTTTTTAAGTATAAGTAGAACTTAAAATTTCGAACTAGTTAATAGCGAAGATTAATAACTAGGATCTGATATTTTACGGATTTCCTATACTATACCTATTTCTATTTGTTACACTATTTCTGCTATGTAAGCCCACTTAGCTCAGAGGTTAGAGCATCGCATTTGTAATGCGAGGGTCATCGGTTCAAATCCGATAGTCGGCTTTTTTTCTTTATCGAGATTCTACGAACAAGAATCCCTTTTTTTACGAATTAAATGGAGAATCCAGGATCTTTTATGTTTTCTACTTTACAATTTTGCTAGATACAAAACAATAAAATAAATAATATATATAAAAAAAATACATATTTTGATGAAATTCCATTTTTTGTGGTACTTTAGTTGATTTCACTCTATTTATCCTGTAGTTTAATTCAGTTTTAATTTCGATGTATTCTGTAATGTAAATACAATGAAATTAATTGTGTAAAATGAAATTTCAATAAAATTAAAAAGGAGTCTTCATGTCCCGTTATCGAGGACCTCGTTTAAAAAAAATACGCCGTTTGGGAGCTTTACCAGGACTCACTAGAAAAACACCTAAATCCGGAAGTAATCTGAAAAAGAAATTCCATTCTGGGAAAAAGGAGCAATATCGTATTCGTCTTCAAGAAAAACAGAAATTACGTTTTCATTATGGTCTGACAGAACGACAATTACTTAGATATGTACATATCGCTGGAAAAGCAAAAAGGTCAACAGGGCAGGTTTTACTACAATTACTTGAAATGCGTTTGGATAATATCCTTTTTCGATTGGGTATGGCCTCAACCATTCCTGGGGCCCGCCAATTAGTAAACCATAGACATATTTTAGTTAATGGTCGTATAGTCAATATACCAAGTTTTCGTTGCAAACCCCGAGATATTATTACTACGAAAGATAACCAAAGATCAAAAGGTCTGGTTCAAAATTTTATTGCTTCATCCGACCCAGGGAAATTGCCAAAGCATTTAACGATTGACACATTAGAATATAAAGGACTAGTAAATAAAATCCTAGATAGGAAGTGGGTCGGTCTCAAAATAAATGAGTTGTTAGTTGTCGAATATTACTCTCGTCAGACTTGAACTTAACGAAAAAAGGAAAGGTTCATAGAATTTTCTTCCCCTTACCCTTTCCCCGAACTAACTCGACTTAAGACTAAGACCACTAATTCGTATTTTCCCACTCAACTAGCAACCCTAGGATCTTTTTTTTTCCTCCATGTGTATTTTACATCCCACAGTAATTTGCTATAGAGAATTTCTATTAAATAAGATAGTATTGTTGGAATAAATTGTTATTTGATTTGATACATTGTGATCCTGAACGTTGAGGAATTAAGAAAAACGGAAAGAGAGGGATTCGAACCCTCGGTAAACAAAAGTCTACATAGCAGTTCCAATGCTACGCCTTCAACCGCTCGGCCATCTCTCCTACATAATCTTATTATGAAAAATAAACTGAGTGAATAGCGAGTTTTCTTATTCCTACAGTATAGGTACAACCGCAACTGCTGGGGGGTTCCGTAGCTCTATTGGAAAAAATTCCTTTTGATGTAAGTGGAAGGATCTTAGGATTTTTTTACTAGGAATTGCGCTCCTTATAAAAGTTTGAGTTTGGGTTTTCCCTGAACCAAAGAAAAAGAGAATGGAAGAATTCTTCTTAATTGAATAATAAAATAAAGAAACCTTAGAATTATGTTTGTCTAAGGTACGCTACACCATACTATCGAAATCAAAATAGGGTATGAGACAATTAATGACTTTGAAAACACGAAATAGCTGATGAGAGAAGTTGTTGTTGAGAAATAGTAAAGTGGAATGAAATCTATTCTTAGTAAAATATTTTATATCTCTTCTTGTCCAAGCAGAAGGAAAAGGATACAATTACAATTTGAGCTGAGCGGAAAATTCATATCTCTCTTATCCATTTAAAGCATATGGATTTAGAGCATATGGATCGATTTATTTATAAAAATCGAATGTGTTTGTTTGTTTTTATGTTATTTTGTGAAGGAATGAAAACAATTCTATATGGAATGGGTTGGGAATTATGCCTAGATCCCGCGCAAATGGAAATTTCATTGATAAGACCTCCTCAATTGTAGCCAATATTTTATTGCGAATAATTCCGACAACCTCAGGAGAAAAAAAGGCATTTACTTATTATAGAGATGGTGCGATTTGACTCTTTTTTTGTTTTTTTAGCCCTACCTACACCTCAGTCTTCCGAGAAAGAGATGGGGTTCGCATAGAGAGAACAGTATTAGTAAAGCAAACCCACGCTTCGGGAAGGTGAGGTGAACTAACAATTCCTTCCGTCGTGTATCCTCGATTGATGCGGCCTCAGATGCTTCAATTATGGATTTGAGTATTGAGCGAAAGGTTACACCTACAGGATAGGTTATGGATTACAGGCCAGGCCAATCCTACTCTATTAGTACCAGTAGGCAGCATAGGGGATAAAAGCACTACACCTAGAAATAGGAAAGGAATCAACAAGAGAAAAACTTTGTTAGAAATTAGCCCTTCCTGATCGGTATCGGGGCTGGGAAGAATGGTTGGGATAACAAACAACCATCAGGTTTGTACTTTGGATACCCCTATAACCATCAAAGATCGTTGAAGTGGCTACTTCCTCTAAATAGGGGGCGTTGAGAACAAAGAAATTCTTGGGGCTATCGTTTTCTTCTACCATTAATAGAATTCATTGGTGTTAAGAAAAACCTCTTCCGGGAAGGTTGGCTAGAGATTTCTTGGAAAAATACCAGCCCCTTTCGATTCATAATGAGACAGGACTAATTCTATTTTGATTCTATAGATTATTTCGCTTAGTACTATGTACAGAAGGGAGGAGCCGTATGAGATGAAAACCTCATGTACGGTTTTGGAACGGAGATTTTTTGAATAGAATGAACGACCGTAACGGATGTTGGCTCAATCCGAAGGAAATTATGCGGAAGCTTTGCAAAATTATTATGAAGCTACGCGACTAGAAATCGATCCCTATGATCGAAGTTATATACTCTATAACATAGGCCTTATACACACAAGCAATGGAGAGCATACAAAGGCTTTGGAATATTATTTCCGAGCACTAGAACGAAACCCCTTCTTACCGCAAGCTTTTAATAATATGGCCGTGATCTGTCATTACGTGCGACTATCTCCACTATAGAAAGAAAAAAGAGAGGATCAAATTTTCTAGTAAATACTAGAAAAAAGGGCTTTCTACATAGGGATCGTAAAAACAACGATTTTTCCCTATCAGCTGTAGGAAGGAAAGACACTTCACGAGAATCAAAAAAGGAAGAAAGTATGGCCTATACTACTACTCTATGGATAAAGTTCTCAAATTGATAGAGAAAGCACCGTAAAGATCAATTAGTGAGCGACTGGGTCGATACAACTAAAAAAAACTGCTTACTTATCCCATGATATGGGGCAAAATTTAGGAATCTGCTTATGTAATAGAGCCGATCCACTAAGGGATTAAGCAGCGGTGTAGTATCAGATCCCAAAGATAGTAAGTTCTTTTTTCTTTCTTATGGAAAAAAGTCTTTTTCAAGGATTCTATAGAGATTTCATATATGAAACCGGGATAGTTACCTTTCAGAAAATTCGAACGAAGTCTCTAGATCTATCTATGCTTCATCCTTCTGAAGGTGGGAAAAAAGATCAAACTGATTATTGATAAAAATTAGGGTTTGAAACTTAGGTAATTAACTTCTTCTCCTTAACCCAAAAACAAAAGGGATCGATTTTTGATAAATCGAATTCAGTTTAAGATAGGGGAAATTAAGATAGCAATTTATGAGCCGTATGAGGTAGGAAACTCTCAAGTACGGTTCTAAGGGAAGGAACCGCCTATTCCGACCGAGGAGAACAAGCCATTCTACAGGGTGATTCGGAAATTGCGGAAGCTTGGTTTGATCAAGCTGCTGAGTATTGGAAACAAGCTATAGCGCTTACTCCGGGAAATTATATTGAAGCACAGAACTGGTTGAAGATTACGAAGCGCTTTGAATTTGAATAAGACCCAGCTTCTTACTTTTTCATAAAATGGGTGATTTGGTTGTTGATCCATTAATCAAAAATCAAATAAATTAGGTCGTAAGATCCTCGAATCAAGAATTTCATTATATCCATTTCTTCTACCTTCTATTTTATCGGATATTTCATAAGGATAAACTATAGGGTCTAGAATAGAAGTAATAAAGTAAATAAAAAGAAAAAAGTGGCAATATAAATATTGCTAGTATATCCCGGACTATCTTATTAATAACTCTAACTCTAATGAGTTATTTTGGAATTTAGAATAAAAAAACCTATATTATGCTCAAGGAAAGTAGATTTATATAGGAGCTTATATCATCAAAAAAAATACACTAGTTTCTTAAATTTCAAAAATATTTTTTTTATTACGTCGGGAAATATTTGTTTTCAAGAGAAACAACGTCCGTTAGGCACCTAATCTTTATGTCATAATAGATCCGAACACTTGCCTCGGATTGACTTCAATATATAATTGCTCCAGTGAATAACTAAAAAAAATAGAAGGACGGTAGATAGTAAAGAAAAGAACTAATCATAATATCTATCTTTCAAAATCTATCTTTCAAAGATTCACTAAAAAGACAGTTGGCGGGTCTCTTTGTATGTCTTGTCCGGAAAGAGGAGGACTTAATGATTATTCGTTCGCCGGAACCAGAAGTAAAAATTGTTGTAGATAGGGATCCTGTAAAAACATCTTTTGAGGAATGGGCCAGACCCGGCCATTTCTCAAGAACACTAGCTAAGGGCCCTGATACTACCACTTGGATCTGGAACCTACATGCTGATGCTCACGATTTCGACAGTCATACCGGTGATTTGGAGGAGATCTCTCGAAAAGTCTTTAGTGCTCATTTCGGGCAACTCTCCATTATCTTTCTTTGGTTGAGTGGCATGTACTTTCATGGTGCCCGTTTTTCCAATTATGAAGCATGGCTAAGTGATCCTACTCACATTGGACCTAGTGCTCAGGTAGTTTGGCCTATAGTAGGGCAAGAAATATTGAATGGTGATGTAGGCGGGGGTTTCCGAGGAATCCAAATAACCTCTGGGTTTTTTCAACTTTGGCGAGCATCTGGAATAACTAGTGAATTACAACTCTATTGT